AACGGAAGCAAGACAGAGAAATGGAGGGCATTTTCATTTTCGATGCAAGTTCGAATTTGAGCTTGAGCCAGGTACAAATAGAAAGAAATGGAAATTGATAAAGCATTCCTGGGAAAAATTCTGTCACTTAGGCTGATGGAGTCTTTTATCGGATATCAAAATTGATCCAATTTATACCTAATTCTTTTATTATGATATTACGATCAGGGTACAAAAAAATAAAAAATAAATGAATTCAGGATTCAATCTGCTCTCTATGAATGAGATAAAAACAGAAGAATCAGGAACAGCATAGAGTTTCCCTTTTTTTAGCACACGCAATTGAATGTTCAAAAAGGAATTCGCAAATCTTTTTTTGTTAGTAGAATCTCTAAAATACAATGGAATTGCGTACGTATATAGTCAATATAGTCATAGGAGTAATCTTTAGGAAGTACATGCCGATATAGCTATCTAGCTATCCGTATATCACATCTTTTATCATAATTGAACTTGGTGCAACATAGGTTAGGTCGCACTCTACCATAATGTCTATCTTCTATTCATATTCAATGAAATATTCAAGCACGATGATCCTATATAGGGATATGTGCATAAGAAATAGATCCGGGCTCGGTATCCACGTATAAAAATTTCTGTTCTGGAGTTTAAACTGTTCTGGGGTTTACATATACACATATATTTTATTATAATTAGTAATTAGAATTGATAATGATTAGTCGTAAATCAATTGGATTTTGCATCCATTAAGGGAATACAAATGGAGATACAAATTGAAGAGCTGTTCGCTAATTCAAAGTAATAAAAGTAAGTAATAGAATTCTAATAAAGATAATTCTAGAAATTAGATATATATAATATAAGTATTAAGAATATATATATATATATATATAATTATATAATATAATTATATAATTTCTTTATTTCTTTATCCATTTTGGATGGGATTTGGCGGCATGGCCAAGTGGTAAGGCGGGGGACTGCAAATCCTTTATCCCCAGTTCGAATCTGGGTGTCGCCTGATCAACAAAAAAATACTTGGAATTTCTTAATCCTGTTGATCGAACTTGACGAATTCTTGCCCCGCAAAAGCATAGGCAAGGGCTAGGTCTGTCGATACTTGATTTTGAGAACCCGTAGGGCCTATAAAAGACTGTTCTCAAAATCTGGGTTCTGAGTGTGGCTTAAACAGGTACCAATAAATCTGAAGCAACCCAATCTTATTAATGATTGGTTTGGGCTATTCTGAATTGAATCAAATAAAAGAAATAGTGAGAATTCATTCTGGGCATCAGAACTATGAAAGTAAGAAGTCGGAAATCTTGGTATCCAAAGGTTCCTAAGAGACACTCCATTTTGGCTACTAAGGTTTAATAAAGGATTCTAAAAAAGACTATAAAGACTCCCTAATTATTTTACACTATAACTTTTTGAATATTGAGGTAGTGTCTACTAACTCTGTCTGCGATGAAATTAGATTGGATAGGCTGATGGGAAATTCATTTCATAATTGTGGAAAGAACTGAAGATACTTTGTATCCAGACTCACTAGAGTCTCTGAGTGCTGCTCATAAATTTAATCAGAATGGTTGAATGGCTCTTCTTTTTTTTTTCCAATTCTTTCTATTTCAATAGAATTCTATTGAATAAGTGAATAAGAAATATAGGAACTTTTTATGAGTGGATTCATGAAATTGTTTCATAAAGAGCCGTAAGTAAGAATCCTATTTTGACTCTGCACCATTGATTCCACTATGATTATGAATCAATAATGGAATAATTCCTTCATTTCATAGAGATAGGGGACATCATTCACATGGATATAGTAAGTCTCGCTTGGGCTGCTTTAATGGTAGTGTTTACATTTTCTCTTTCACTTGTAGTATGGGGAAGGAGTGGGCTTTAGAGCTAGGAATATTACTAATTTAGTACTTTACTGAAAAATCTACTTGTATCAATCGCGATCGTTTTGCGAAAGCTTAAAAAAAAACTTGACTTGCTTTAGTTTATCTATATCTATCTATTTATATATATATTATTTATTATATATTTATTATATATATATATTAGTAGTCTAATTTATTATATATTATATATATATTATATATATATATTATATATATTAGTAGTATAGTAGTATTAGATTAGTATTAGATTTATATTTTCTATTGAATCCTCTATTTCATATTTTTCTTTTCTTTTATTATTTTATTATATGGTATTTATATGGTATATAGTATATCCCCGTACTAATCTTCCTACATTAATTCTTTCGATGGGCCCCCGGATCCATATCCATAAGCATAATAAGAGATATAAAAAATAAGGAATTCAAGCAGTTGGGCTTGCAATTCTTTTGGATTGATCGAAATGCATACAAATGGGTGTAGAGAAAAAATAGAAAATTCGAGTGCTATTTCATTTTGATGTACGTCTAATATATATTATTACTTAGATATAGATATCTATTGTCAATTGATCTATAATTGATCTATATAAG